AGTCGCATAGCTTCATAATAATTCTGTAAAGCTTCCGCATAATTTCCTTCGGATTGAGCCGACATCCGTTGCGGTCGTCTTCGATTCAAAGAATCTCCGTTCCAGAACCGTACGTGAGATTTTCATCTCATACGGCTCCTCCTTTTTTATGTGCATAATGAGAATAATACATGGAATCATCAAAAAAGATTGAAATAATTTCATTATGAACCGAACGGGGCTAGTGTTTTTACAAGAAATCTCTAACCAACCTTCCTGTAAAAGATCTTTTCTTAACATCAAGTATCTTGGTACTAGATAAAAATGATAACTCTAACAATTTCTTTGTTCTTAACACCCCTTAATTTCCGGGAATTAGTCACTTCAACAGTCTTCGATGGTTATACGGGTATCCAAAATACGAACGAGATGGATATTTGTTGTACCAACCATTCTTGTTAATCCCGATTCCGATAAAGAAAAGGTATAATTTATAACAAAGTTTTCGTATTGTTGATTCCTAGGCGTAGTGCTTCTTCCCCTATGCTGCCTATTGGTACTAGTGAAGTAGGGTTGACCTAACCCATAGGTCATAGGTGTAACCTTTCGCTCAATACTAGAATCTAAAATTGAAGCATCTGAGGCTGCATTAATCGGGGATACACGACAGAAGGAATTGTTTTATTTACAAACTTCACCTTCACAATAAGCGTAGATTTATTTCAATAATCTTTTTATTTCTCTCCCAAATAATGTATCTTTCTCCGAAGACTGAAATCGGTAAAGAAAAAAAACATCAAATCGCACCATCTCTGTAATAGGTGAATGCCTCTTTTTCTCCTGAAGTTGTCGGAATTATTCGTAATAAGATATTGGCTACAATTGAAAAGGTCTTATCAATAAAATTTCCATTTATCCGAGATCTGGGCATAGGTAGCAGTCCATTCTATAATTTTTTTTACTTACCTCTTGTGGGAAAATGATCCCACAAACAAAGAAATTGTACAGTACGAAATAACATAAAAATAAAAAAAAAATAGATCAATTGATTCGTTCTAATTCATTGATTTAATTTGGTATAAATATTGTAAGTAAAAAGAATAACTATTGGAAAAAGATGGGAGCGCCGTCTTCGCAAGAATGAAATGAATAGATATATATCTTTTTTTAACAGTTTTTCACAAAAAAAAAATCATTTTTATCCCCCCCCTTGAAGGAAGGGTTTTTCTTTGATGAAAAGTTTTCTATATTTTTTTATAGTTAGAATTGACTGTACGTACCTATCAAAAAATCTAATATGAATGACTCACTATTCACTCGATTTCTGGGCCATAATCATTATGTAGGAGAGATGGCCGAGTGGTTCAAGGCGTAGCATTGGAACTGCTATGTAGGCTTTTGTTTACCGAGGGTTCGAATCCCTCTCTTTCCGTACCTTTCACCTAATTCACCAATCTTATTAACAGCAATGTATCAAAGCAAATAACAATGGATACCATTATTCCAACGGTTAAGTTAGACCTTTCTTTTATTTTGATATAGATTCTTTATTCCTATGTTCCGCAGTACAGAAAATAAAATACTGGAAAGAGTAGACAACAGGGAATGAGAATCTCCCTACCGATCCGTGATCCATGAATGGGAGAAAAATCCCCGTATCAAACTCCTTACTTTGGTGGGGATTTTTGCTTAGGCGAAAAGGGAAAAATTGTCCGAACCCTTGTTTTATTGTTTTATTTTAATTAGGTTTAAGTCTGACGAGAATAATATTCTACAACCAGCAATTCATTTATTTTCAAACCGACCCATTGACTATCTATTATTTGATTGACTAATCCTTTATATTGGAATGGTTGAAGGGTCAAATGTTTTGGCAATTCCTCGCGGGGGGGTGAATCAAGATAATTTTGAATCAGAGCTCTAGATTTTTGTTCATCCCTCGCTGTAATAATATCGTGGGGTTTGCAGCGATAACTTGGTATATCTACTATACGACCATTAACTAAAATATGTCTATGGTTAACTAATTGGCGGGCTTGGGGAATAGTTGAAGCCATACCCAATCGAAAAAGGATGTTATCCAAACGCATTTCAAGTAATTGTAGTAAAACCTGACCTGTTGACCCTTTGGCTTTTCCGGCAATACGAACGTATTTAAGTAATTGTCGTTCTGTAAGACCATAATGAAAACGCAATTTTTGTTTTTCTTCTAAACGAATACGATATTGAGATTTTTTACTGGAACGTGATTGGTTTCTAAGATCGCTTCCGGCTTTAGGCCTTTTACTAGTTAGTCCCGGTAAAGCCCCCAGACGGCGTATTTTTTTGAAACGAGGCCCTCTGTAACGCGACATAAAGACTCCTTATTTTATTGAAATTTCATAAATTAAAACTAAACTAAATGATAATAAATAAAGCGAAATCTACTAAAGTATTGTACCACAAAGAATAATTAGATGAATTGTATAAATATCCGGACCTTATTGTATTTGTATATGTCTAAAAAAAAACTAAAGATTCT